TAAGTGCTACAAGATCTAGTGCACTGGAACTCGTGGTTATGGACTCGAATCCTTTAGTATGGAACATTGTCTTTTCCAAGTAAAAACCCCTAGTATATGAAAGAATGAAAAGGTGCTTTTGTTCTTGTGGAATAAGAAGCCCTCGTACCTTAATGAAAGGAAAATCGGAATTTTTCGTTAGGTATTTGACCAAATAGGATCGTCCAGTTCCTATAGAACCTATCACTAAAATACCCGATAGGGCTAAGCGGAACGAAAAGGGTTTTCCATGAGATGGTAAATGAAAACGATTAGCCCCACACGAGGTTTGGGAATAAGTGATTGTCTGATAATGAGCAAGGAATATACGTCTTTCTGCTAAAGAGGATCTATTAAACTCATAATTCATTAGATCCTTGTTATCAATGTCAACTAGGTATCATAAGTAAATGGATCCCGGTTGTTCAATCCTTTGATAACCAAGGTCATTCTTTGCTAAAGAGAAATGATCACTATGAGTCAGACTCAATAGAATTGGATCCATTCCAAATAGCGAGAATTAGGATTCTTGATCCCTCTCAATCTCTCTTTCAATTCGAGGATCCAGAGAGGTGTTTTCATAGTCATCTCCGAATATTTGCCATCTCCGAATATTTTCGATTTCATTTTTCTATGATATGTCTTTCTATATGAAAATTGGTTATTTACGATGTACGATGATCCCTGTTAAGCATCCATGGCTGAATGGTTAAAGCGCCCAACTCATAATTGGTAAATTTGCGGGTTCAATTCCTGCTGGATGCACGCGAACGGGAACGTTCCATAAGTCTATTGGAACTGGCTCTCTATCCATGGAATCTCATCCATCATCCATACATAACGAATTGGTATGGTATATTCATACCATAACATAAGAACAATAAGAACTCGAATTCTTATCGATACTGGAACTCAGAGCATAGGAGGGAAAGTCGATTTATGGATGGAATCAAATACGCAGTATTTACAGAAAAAAGTCTTCGTTTATTGGGAAAGAATCAATATACTTTTAATGTCGAATCGGGATTCACTAAGACAGAAATAAAGCATTGGGTCGAACTCTTCTTTGGTGTTAAGGTAGTAGCTGTGAATAGCCATCGACTACCCAGAAAGGGTAGAAGAATGGGACCTATTCTGGGACATACAATGCATTACAGACGTATGATCATTACCCTTCAACCGGGTTATTCTATTCCACTTCTAGATAGAGAAAAAAACTAAAGGAGAATACTTAATAATACGGCGAAACATTTATACAAAACACCTATCCCGAGCACACGCAAGGGAACCGTAGACAGGCAAGTGAAATCCAATCCACGAAATAATTTGATCCATGGACGGCACCGTTGTGGTAAAGGTCGTAATTCCAGAGGAATCATTACCGCAAGGCATAGAGGGGGAGGTCATAAGCGCCTATACCGTAAAATAGATTTTCGACGGAATCAAAAAGACATATCTGGTAGAATCGTAACCATAGAATACGACCCTAATCGAAATGCATACATTTGTCTCATACACTATGGGGATGGTGAGAAGAGATATATTTTACATCCCAGAGGGGCTATAATTGGAGATACTATTGTTTCTGGTACAAAAGTTCCTATATCAATGGGAAATGCCCTACCTTTGAGTGCGGTTTGAACTATTGATTTACGTAATTGGAAGTAACCAATTAGGTTTACGACGAAACCTAGAAATCGATCACTGATCCAATTTGACTACCTCTACGGGATAGACCTCAACAGAAAACTGTTGAGTAACGGCAGCAAGTGATTGAGTTCAGTAGTTCCTCATAGAAAATTATTGACTCTAGAGATATGGTAATATGGAGAAGACAAAATTGTTTGAAGCACGCACAGAACCGGAAGCGCCCCTTGTTTCAAAGAGAGGAGGACGGGTTATTCACATTTAATTTGATGGTCAGAGGCGAATTGAAAGCTAAGCAGTGGTAATTAAGACCCCCCGGGGAAAATAGGGATGTCTCCTACGTTACCCATAATATGTGGAAGTATCGACGTAATTTCATAGAGTCATTCGATCTGAATGCTACATGAAGAACATAAGCCAGATGACGGAACGCGGAGACCTAGGATGTAGAAGATCATAACATGAGCGATTCGGCAGATTTGGATTCCTTTCCTATATATCCACTCATGTGGTACTTCATCATACGATTCATATAAGATCCATCTGTCTAGAGATCGTCATATACATCTAGAAAGCTGTATGCTTTGGAAGAAGCTTGTACAGTTTGGGAAGGGGTTTTTTGAGAGAAAAGAAGAATCTACTTCAACCGATATGCCCTTAGGCACGGCCATACATAACATAGAAATCACACGTGGAAGGGGTGGGCAATTAGCTAGAGCAGCAGGTGCTGTAGCGAAACTGATTGCAAAAGAGGGTAAATCGGCCACTTTAAGATTACCATCTGGGGAGGTCCGTTTGGTATCCCAAAATTGCTTAGCAACAGTCGGACAAGTGGGTAATGTTGGGGTGAACCAAAAAAGTTTGGGTAGAGCCGGATCTAAGTGTTGGCTAGGTAAACGCCCCGTAGTAAGAGGGGTAGTTATGAACCCTGTGGACCACCCCCATGGGGGCGGTGAAGGGAAAGCCCCCATTGGTAGAAAAAAACCCACAACCCCTTGGGGTTATCCTGCGCTTGGAAGAAGAACTAGGAAAAGGAAAAAATATAGTGATAGTTTTATTCTTCGTCGCCGTAAGTAAATACGTAACTAGGAATATGTAAAATTGCATTTTTGGAATTTGCAATAATGCGATGGGCGAACGACGGGAATTGAACCCGCGCATGGTGGATTCACAATCCACTGCCTTGATCCACTTGGCTACATCCGCCCCTTATCTTATCCAGCTAAAGGATTTTTCTCTTTGTTCCATTCATCATTATTCTATTTATTCTGACCTCCATACTTCGATCGAGATATTGGACATAGAATGCCACTCTTTAAAATGGAAAAAGGAGTAATCAGCTGTGACACGAAAAAAAACGAATCCTTTTGTAGCTCATCATTTATTGGCAAAAATCGAAAAGGTCAATATGAAGGAGGAGAAAGAAACAATAGTAACGTGGTCCCGGGCATCTAGCATTCTACCCGCAATGGTTGGCCATACAATCGCGATTCATAATGGAAAGGAACATATACCTATTTACATAACAAATCCTATGGTAGGTCGCAAATTGGGGGAATTCGTGCCTACTCGGCATTTCACGAGTTATGAAAGTGCAAGAAAAGATACTAAATCTCGTCGTTAACTGAATTCAGAATAGAAAGATTCAAAATAAAAAAAACAAAGGTAGGCGGGGAATAACCTTATTTATGACAAGTTTCAAACTGGTAAAGTATACCCCTAGAATAAAGAAGAAGAAGAGTGGGCTAAGGAAACTCGCAAGGAAAGTTCCAACCGATCGTCTACTTAAGTTCGAACGGGTTTTCAAAGCACAAAAACGCATCCATATGTCTGTTTTCAAAGCACAAAGAGTTCTTGATGAGATTCGCTGGCGTTACTACGAAGAAACTGTTATGATACTGAACCTCATGCCTTATCGAGCATCTTATCCCATCCTAAAGTTGGTTTATTCGGCAGCAGCAAATGCTACTCATTATAGGGATTTCGACAAAGCTAATTTATTCATCACTAAAGCCGAAGTCAGTAGGAGTACTATTATGAAAAAATTAAGACCTCGAGCTCGAGGGCGTAGTTCTCCCATAAAAAAAACCATGTGTCATATAACAATTGTACTAAATATAGTAAAGAAATCTAAATAATCTTTAGATCCATCTAAGATTTAGATTCCCAGTAAAAAAAATAGAATAGAAAAATATGGGACAAAAAATAAATCCACTCGGTTTCAGACTTGGTACAACCCAAAATCACCATTCCTTTTGGTTCGCACAACCAAAAAATTATTCTGAAGGTCTACAGGAAGATAAAAAAATAAGGAATTGTATCAAGAACTATATACAAAAGAATAGGAAAAAAGGCTCGAATAGAAAAATAGAATCAGACTCGAGTTCCGAAGTAATTACACATAATAGAAAAATGGACTCAGGCTCAAGTTCCGAAGTAATTACACATATAGAAATTCAAAAAGAAATTGATACGATCCACGTCATAATTCATATTGGATTCCCCAATTTATTAAAGAAAAAAGGAGCAATCGAAGAATTAGAGAAAGATCTACAAAAGGAAGTTAATTCTGTAAACCAGAGACTTAATATTGCTATTGAAAAAGTTAAAGAACCTTATAGACAACCTAACATTCTTGCAGAATATATAGCTTTCCAATTAAAAAATAGAGTTTCATTCCGAAAGGCAATGAAAAAAGCCATTGAATTAACTAAAAAAGCAGATATAAGGGGAGTAAAAGTAAAAATTGCAGGTCGTCTCGGAGGGAAAGAAATTGCACGTGCCGAATGCATTAAAAAGGGTAGACTTCCCCTCCAAACAATTCGCGCTAAAATTGATTATTGCTGCTATCCAATTCGAACTATCTATGGAGTATTAGGTGTAAAAATTTGGATATTCGTAGACGAAGAATAACTAGCCTTGTCTTCCCATTCTGTTCAGTGATAGAATAAAAAATGACAAGAGCCTTATTTTTCCTGAAATCCCTGAAAAAAAAGAAGAAATTCTACCTCTTTCTATAAGATTTAATGAAAATTGATAAATCTTTTAATATAATTGCTATGCTTAGTGTGTGGCTCGTTAGTTTTTTCTTTAGAGTCGAAAAAGGAGATTCAAAAAAAATTGACTGAACCCTACTATAAATAGAAAAAGAAAAAAACTTAGTAATTATAGAAAATTAACTAATAACCAACCTATTGCTTCGTATTGTCGAGATCCTAACTAAGAAACAGTCACTATATGAATAAATAAACCTATCATAAATGAGTAGATCTATCATATAGTTGTAGCAACTGAAATTTTTTTTCTAAAAAAGAAAATAGATTCTAGGTTGTGAAGCAAAACTAAAGGGATGTGGATAAAAGGAGGGATGATAGAAAGAAAGAAGAGGAATAAGAAAGATATAGGATTCCAATATGTATGGTCTATGAGTTACATCATAAAAGGCAATGTGATAAAGCATCAATATAATAAAAATAACAGAGAATTCGAAAAACAAGAAATAAAAATTTGAAGCAATAATAAAGAGCGGCCCGGGTTAATAAAACTGAGAAAATTTACTCGGAAAGAAATTTTTTGGAAGCTCCATTGTGGGATTCAGACCTAACCATTAAAGGAGAAGTAGTGGGAACGACAGAACCTATGACTGCATAGGATTTTTTTGAAAAGAATCCTAATACTTCATTGGGTGGGATGGCGGAACAAACCAAAAAAATTGCCTTATTTGGTAAGGTTATAATATAAATTAACAAATAAGACAGGAAAGAGTAAACATTCGCCCGCGAAATCCTTGATTCAATAAGAGTAAAAATAAGGATATTTTTTTTTAAGAAAGATTACATTATCTATAAATATATAATACGGATAAATAGACACACACATCTAGATATATTCTAGATCTTCTTTCTTGACTATATATTTTTTCTATTTTAACAAATTAAATATTAAAAAAACCTAACTTTTTCTATTATCTATTAATGTGCATCTATCCATAATATTTTGGAATATTATGGAATTAGAGAAATTTGCACGCTTTCTCATTTCATTCGCGAGGAGCTGGATGAGAAGAAACTCTCATGTCCAGTTTTGCAGTAGAGATGGAACTAAGAAAGAACCATCGACTATAACCCCAAAAGAACCAGATTTCGTAAACAACATAGAGGAAGAATGAAGGGAAAATCCTGCCGAGGCAATCGTATTTGTTTTGGTAGATATGCTCTTCAAGCACTTGAACCCGCTTGGATCACGTCGAGACAGATAGAAGCAGGACGAAGAGCAATGACACGATATGCACGTCGTGGTGGAAAACTATGGGTACGTATATTTCCCGACAAACCGGTTACACTAAGACCCACGGAAACACGTATGGGCTCAGGAAAGGGATCCCCCGAATATTGGGTAGCCGTTGTTAAACCAGGTCGAATACTTTATGAAATGGGCGGAGTATCCGAAACTGTAGCTAGAGCAGCTATCTCCATAGCTGCCAGTAAAATGCCCATACGAAGTCAATTTCTTCGATTAGAGATATAGAACCCCAAAAAAGGAGTATTGAAGATAAAAAAACCAGGTTTTTCTTTCTGAAAGGACAATATTTATGTCATCCTTTTGCATTGAAATAACAAATTGAAATCCAAATAATATGATTCAACCTCAGACCCTTTTAAATGTAGCAGATAACAGTGGAGCTCGAAAATTGATGTGTATTCGAGTCATAGGAGCTGCTAGTAATCAGCGATATGCTCGTATTGGTGATGTTATTGTTGCTGTAATCAAAGACGCAGTGCCCCAAATGCCTCTAGAAAGATCCGAAGTAATTCGAGCTGTAATTGTACGTACATGTAAAGAGTTCAAATGCGAAGACGGTATAATAATACGCTATGATGACAATGCAGCGGTTATCATTGATCAAAAAGGAAATCCAAAAGGAACTCGAGTTTTTGGCGCGATCGCCGAGGAATTGAGAGAATTGAATTTTACGAAAATAGTTTCATTAGCTCCTGAAGTATTATAAATACTAGTAGGCAAGATATAGATCAAAGAAAAAATTAGTAGATTGTGTTTCACGTATATGCTTTAAAATACAAAATTAAAAGAAAAAAAAAGAAAACATGTTGATTATAGAAAAATTAGGAGGAACCTAGAATTAGAGTCTTATGGGCAAGGACACTATTGCTGATTTACTAACCTCTATAAGAAACGCGGACATGAATAAAAAAGGAACAGTTCGAGTAGTATCTACAAATATTACCGAAAACATTGTTAAAATACTTCTACGAGAGGGTTTTATTGAAAGTGTTCGGAAACATCAGGAAAGTAACAGATATTTCTTGGTTTCAACTTTGCGACATCAAAAGAGAAAGACTAGAAAAGGAATATATAGAACTAGAACCTTTTTAAAGCGTATCAGCCGACCCGGCTTACGAATTTATGCCAACTATCAAGGAATTCCTAAAGTTTTGGGCGGAATGGGAATTGCTATTCTTTCTACTTCCCGAGGTATAATGACAGATCGAGAAGCTCGACTAAACAGAATTGGGGGAGAAGTCTTATGTTATATATGGTAAGCGCCCCTTCTATAGTTATAGTACCCGAATTCTATCTCGAACTTCCTATTTTTCAAATAAAAATACAACGTTTTTTTTTATTTGAAAGTAAAAATAGAAAAATAGGAGAAAAAAAAATATGACAGAAAAAAAAAATAGGAGAGAAAAAAAAAACCCGAGAGAAGCAAAAGTCACTTTCGAAGGTTTAGTTACGGAAGCCCTACCCAACGGAATGTTCCGCGTTCGCCTAGAGAATGACGCCATCATCCTGGGCTATATTTCAGGAAAGATCCGGTCTAGTTCTATACGAATACTGATGGGGGATAGGGTCAAAATTGAAGTAAGTCGTTATGATTCAAGCAAGGGACGTATAATTTATAGACTTCCCCATAAGGATTCGAAGCGTACCGAAGACTCGAAGGATACCGAAGATTTGAAGGATACCGAAGATTTGAAGGATACCAAAGATTCAAAGGATTAGGTTTTTCTTTTTTTTCTAGGGTAATAAATTCAAAGTTCCAAAATTCAAGCAAAGAGACTTATTTTTTCCCAAAGATTAGATTCATAGTTTAAGAAAGGAATACGGAAATATGAAAATAAGAGCTTCTGTTCGTAAAATTTGTACAAAATGTCGACTGATTCGTAGGCGTGGACGAATTAGAGTTATTTGTTCCAATCCGAAGCATAAACAAAGACAGGGGTAATCTTTCGAAAAAGAACTTTACTTTCTAAAAAGTAAAAAAAAGTACCCACGGAAATGTCCAAATTCCAAATAAAATAATTAAAGTAAAGGATATATTTTACCCTGAAACGGATATCTTTGTATCTTTTTTTCTTTTTGTTATTTCTAACTCATATTTATGAGATAATAAAATATGACAAAAGCTATACCAAAAATTGGTTCACGTAGGAAAGTGCGTATTGGTTTGCGTAGGAATGCGCGTTTTAGTTTACGGAAGAGTGCACGTAGAATAACAAAAGGAGTTATTCATGTTCAAGCTAGTTTCAACAATACCATTATAACTGTTACAGACCCGCAGGGTCGAGTGGTTTTCTGGTCCTCCGCGGGTACTTGTGGATTCAAAAGCTCAAGAAAAGCATCACCCTATGCTGGTCAAAGAACTGCAGTAGATGCTATTCGTACAGTGGGTTTGCAACGAGCAGAAGTTATGGTAAAGGGTGCTGGTAGTGGAAGAGATGCCGCATTACGAGCCATTGCTAAAAGTGGTGTACGATTAAGTTGTATACGCGATGTAACACCTATGCCGCATAATGGATGTCGACCTCCTAAAAAAAGACGTCTGTAAAAGAATTAAATTAAACCGCTTTCAAGAGAAATAAACGATTCAATGATCAAATAATAATACTAGTCTATTATGGTTCGAGAGGAGGTAGCAGGATCCACTCAAACACTACAGTGGAAGTGTGTTGAATCAAGAGTAGATAGTAAGCGTCTTTATTATGGTCGTTTCATTTTGTCCCCGCTTAGAAAAGGTCAAGCGGATACCGTCGGTATTGCCTTGCGAAGAGCTTTACTTGGAGAAATAGAAGGAACATGTATCACACGTGCAAAATTTGGGAGCGTGCCACACGAATATTCTACAATAGCAGGTATTGAAGAATCCGTACAAGAAATTTTACTAAATTTGAAAGAAATTGTATTGAGAAGTAATCTCTATGGAGTTAGAGACGCATCAATTTGTGTCAAAGGTCCTAGATACATAACTGCTCAAGATATCATCTTACCCCCTTCTGTAGAGATCGTTGATATGGCACAACCTATAGCTAACTTGACAGAGCCCATTGATTTCTGTATTGAGTTACAGATCAAGAGGGATCGCGGATATCACACGGAACTCAGAAAGAACTGTCAAGATGGAAGTTATCCCATAGATGCTGTATCCATGCCTGTTCGAAATGTGAATTATAGTATTTTTTCTTGTGGGAATGGAAATGAAAAACACGAGATACTTTTTCTAGAAATATGGACGAATGGAAGTTTAACCCCTAAGGAAGCGCTTTATGAGGCTTCTCGTAATTTGATTGATTTATTTCTTCCTTTTCTACACGCGGAGGAAGAGGGCACTAGTTTCGAAGAAAATAAAAACAGGTTTACTCCACCCCTTTTAACCTTTCAAAAAAAATTAACTAATCTAAAGAAAAACAAAAAAGGAATTCCATTGAATTGTATTTTTATTGATCAATTAGAATTGCCTTCTAGAACGTATAATTGTCTCAAAAGGGCCAATATACATACACTATTGGACCTTTTGAGTAAGACTGAAGAAGATCTTATGAGAATTGAGAGTTTTCGTATAGAAGAAGGAAAACAGATATGGGACACTCTAGAGAAGCATCTCCCAATTGATTTACCTAAGAATAAGTTCTCGCTTTAAATCCATTGCAATTTTTCCTCTTCTTCTTTTTCGAGTTAAAATAAAAAAAAAGAAAAAAATTTTGCATCTTTGGCACAATCTATATTTTCGCGAAATGGATCATAATAAAATGGATTTTAGGTATCTAGGGAAGATTCACTTGGAAGTAACTATTCCCTAGATACCTATGCACGGTACTTCACGGTTGAATGAATCAACCTGAAAAATCCCTAAAAAAGACCTAAAGTTAAGGATTTTTCAATGGGTAATGTTGCTCCAATACCTAACCAAAGAGCTACTGCAGTACCGATTAAAAAAACGGTCGTAGCTACTGGGCGACGAAATGGATTTTGGAATTTATTGACATTCTCTAGAAAGGGTACTGTCAATAAGCCCGTTGGCACAGAAACCATTAAGAGA